AAGGGCATTCTAAGGTCACTCTCTTCTTTTGTTCTAAAACAAAAATATAAAATAAATAAAAAATCAAAATATTTGGATTCGATTAGTTTACTCAACTCACGAGTTGATCAATAAATCTGTTGATTTGGAATCACAGGATGGGTAGATGTCACATAAATTGATTTCGTACCTATGTAACTATATTTTTCTTTTTGTTCGTCCGTAATGTAATAATGGATTCCACAATCCATTATTTTCAATTGTATCTTTCAAGTGCTATTTTTTGATTATTTTCTTTTTTTTATCTCAAAAATGGAAACTTAGGAAAGTGCTTTATAAACATATGTATAAAAAGAACCTATTTCATTTAGTTTCCTTATGCTCACTATAACCAGTTATTTCGGTTTTCTACTAGCAGTTTTAACTATAACCGCAGGTCTTTTTATCAGTCTGAATAAGATACGACTTATTTGATTTTGATTTAAAATTTGGAGATGAATTGGAAATTTCGGAATATTCTAGATATTCCACATATGTGAATCACCAAGAATTGGTGATTGAGACTCACGGTAAATACGGATTCATATTTAAGGATAGATATTACCCTCCCTTTTTTTCCTTTCAAACAAATTCAAATGATTGAAGTTTCTCTATTTGGAATCGTGTTAGGTCTAATTCCTATTACTTTGGCTGGATTATTTGTAACGGCATATTTACAATACAGACGTGGTGATCAGTTGGATCTTTGATTAAGTAAGATCTCTTTTGTTTATTGACCTCCGTTTGTTTTAATCCTCCTTCAAAGGAGATCAAATTCAGACTTTAGATTAAACCGTTATGCCATTCTTTTCTTTCCGTGTCATTCTCAATGGAACAAGAATGGAATCACGCTCTGTAGGATTTGAACCTACGACATCGGGTTTTGGAGACCCGCGTTCTACCGAACTGAACTAAGAGCGCTTTCTTTTCAGAAATATTTTTATTTTTTGTGATGCCAATACATCTTGCATGCATATACATACTCAATACCAATCGTTAACTATGGATAACTATTGGTATTGAGTATGTATGTCCAATTTGAATCGGTCTCAATTGATCTCTTTTTACTGCTCATATGATAACTAATAGTTAGAGATAGGGATGACAGGATTTGAACCTGTGACATTTTGTACCCAAAACAAACGCGCTACCAAGCTGCGCTACATCCCTTTCCATTGGTTTCCAGTCTCATTGGAAAGCATCTTTGTCTTGTTTTCCACATTTTTCTGTTATATATTTTTAATCCTCCTGCCATTTTTTTTCTTTTTTTTTTTTACTTTCTCATCTTCTATAATATCGAATATGAAAAAAGAAAAAAATTGTATTTCTTAATAATATTTAATTAAATAAAGAGAAGATATCGAGTATAATAATACGAACAAAGAATATAAAAAAATATGAAAAAGAGAATAATATAATTATAGTTATTATAATATTATATTAATATATTATTAAGAATAATATATATAAATAAAATATATAAATAAAATATATAATGAATTGTTGTACAATCCAATTTGAATTGGGAATTTCCCCGACAAATCCAAGTGATTATTTTAAAAATTACCATTTGATCATATTCCTATATGTAATTATATATTACAATATTACAAATTACAAGAAAAACGAAGGAGGATTTGAAATGCGAGATCTAAAAACATATCTCTCTGTGGCACCGGTGGCAAGTACTCTATGGTTCGGGATTTTAGCGGGTCTCTTGATAGAAATCAATCGTTTATTCCCGGATGCATTGATATTCCCCTTTTTTTCATTCTAGTTATTGGCACGGGAAGGTGTGACGAAGATTAGAGATCCAATCCAATATCTGTGATTAATTCCTTCTTCTTTATTTCTTTTTTTGAACTTATTCTAATTCGAAAAAAAGAGAAAGAAGAAAGGTGTATTTGGTCTCACTGAAACTTAGAATTTTTCCCAGGTTTCAATGGAATTGAATTTTTAATTCAATTCCATTGCTATTAATAATAGAGTAATACCAGAAATGGAATTGGAATGCTAGGGCGGGGGCAATAATATCATCCAAGATACTTAAATGAAAAATGAAATACTGTACTGCGATATAGTGCGAAATCATTGTATTGTATTACTGAATTATTACTGTACTATATAAAATTAATTGGAACAAAATCTTTTATAATTTGATTTTGAATTATCAACTTATACTTTTTTTCGTTCCTTTTTTATTCTTCGCTTCAAATCTAAAAATCGAAGAGTTAAGTGAATCAAAAAACCAAAGGAGGTTCATGGCTAAGGGTAAAGATATACGAATAACTGTTATTTTGGAATGTACCAGTTGTGATCAAAAGAGAGTTAATAAGGAATCAAGAGGTATTTCTAGATATATTACTCAAAAGAATCGACACAATACGCCTAGTCGATTGGAATTGAGAAAATTCTGTCCCTTTTGTTGCAAACATATGATTCACGCAGAGATAAAGAAATAGAGAAATAAAGGATCGCTTGTGTGTCACCCTTACAAGATAGGATATTTGAAATAGAAGATATATTCTCCAAATTATAGTATAAATAAATTCGATAGATAACATATAAATTATATATAGAACATTATATAATAAAATAATGAAATAATATACATATAACAGAACATTATATAACAAACATATATAAAAAAAAATAAGAATATAAATAAAACATAATAAGTATAAAACAAATCCTTTTTTATAAGAAATTGGATTTTCGGTATAGGAATAAACAAACCATGGATAAATCTAAGCGACTCTTTCTTAAATCCAAACAATCTTTTCGTAGGAGTTTGTCCCCGATCCAATCGGGGGATCGAATTGATTATAAAAACATGAGTTTACTTTATCGATTGATTAGTCACCAGGGAAAAATATTATCTCGACGCGTGAATCGATTGACCTTAAAACAACAACGATTAATTACGATTGCTATAAAACAAGCTCGTATTTTATCTTTGTTACCTTTTGTTAATTCGTTATCTTTTGCTAATAATGGAAAAAAAAAATATGAAAAAAGCGAGTCGAAGTCGACCACTAGAACTACTGTTCTGAAAAAAAAAAAATAGAGTTACTCTTCAATTGAATTCCATTTTGAATCTAAACTCAATTGAAATGTGGATTGATATTTTGTTCGAAAACTACGACAATCCAATTTTGGTTGTTCCGTTGTAAGAAAAAAGATAATAGGTGAAGAAGAATAAATTTTTTTTGAGCGTGGTTGTTTATTAATTTTGATAACTTTGTCATATGAATTCTATTTTATCATATAAATCTCTTCTATTCTACCACCTTCCCGGAGTTAAGTCTCCGGGGAATTTTTATTTTTTTATGATCTCATTGGCAATCATAAAAAGACAATCCCCTTTCAATATAGCTATTTGTGCAACTATTTTACGATTAAGAAGCAATTGCCTCTTGGACATATTATAAATTAAATCACTATAAATATAGTATATTTTTTGTTTATTCTGGCCAATTATTGCATTTATTCGACTGATCCACAAACTACGAAAATCCCTTTTTTTCCTACCTCTATCTCGATGAGCCGAAACCAAAGCTTTTATTCTCTGTTGTAACATAGTTCGAGTAAGTTTTGAATGAGCTCCGCGAAAACTTGATGTAAATGAACGAATTATTTTCCTCCGTTTTCGAGCGATATATCCTCGTTTAATTCTGGTCATTGAATAAATCAGACTTTTTTGAATAACTATTTGATTTTTTTCTTTCAGTTATTCTTTTATCCTTCCTAGTCTATTAATAACAAAAATGGATTCTTCCAATGTATAAAATAAAAATTCCAATGGCTTTTGCTACTATAACCTTCCCAACCACCATTTTTTTCTAAGAAATAATAAATTGTATTGATACTAGGTATTCCAAAAATATAGTAAATTAAATAGAAATAGACAAAGAAATGGTGGGTTCCTTCGTTTCTATGATTACTTTTTAAACGGTGAGGTCCTTTCTATACACCGGAGCCCCTTCCTTCATTGAATCTTCATTGAATCAATGGTATTGTTAACTTGTACAGTTCACACTCATGGGCTCTACCCATGAAATATCTAGTAATAGGTTTTTCACAACGAAATCTAGCTATACAGTAACGGTATTTAAGTACGAAAATTAGCTGGGTAGTTGACCCTCTTAGTCCGTTCTTGCAAAATTTAGGGCATAATTTTTGTTTATTTGAAATCGGATTTTTCCCGCTTAATGGATAACTATTTGTTACCAATGGGAAAGTCTTTTTCATCTTAAATTGCAAATTAAGTTGATTCTGTTTGCACCAATCGAAACCATAAATTTGATACACAATAGAATTTGATATATAATTCTTACTAATAGAATAGATTTTTTTTAGTTAAGATAGTGTGTTGTGTGTGAATGGCATTCTTCCATTCAAACTATCTTAAACAATTACCGATACTGGAAAAATTTCTTTTTTTGGTCTATGATCTAAACGAGTCGCACATACACCCTAGTACATGTTCCTCGGCGCTGAGGGCATCCCCGAAGAGCGGGAGATTTTGTGACATTTCGGATTGGCTGTCTTGTGTTTCTAATAAGTTGTTTTATAGTTGGCATGGTGAGTCATATATATAATGAGCTGGTTTAGATCAATCCGAACCCGATGATTATCCATTTTTTAGAAACACAAGACAGCCAATCCGATTGTTTTATATGAACTTGGATTGGTAATCGGCTCATTTATTATTTACTCATACTAAAAAGGCGATAGCTCATCAACAATTCTAAGGCGATAGCTCATCAACAATTCTGTAGGCTTGGGCTTCTTCTGCTGACATAAAAGAATCCCTATTCATGTTCTCCAATATCTGCTCCAAAGACATGCTTGTTCTTTCTTCATAAATTTCTGTCATAGTTTGGCGCAATTCCTGTATTGCCTTCGCTTCCGCTAGACAGTCTAGTGATTTTCCATCCAAAAGACCACTAACAGGTTGATGGATCATTACCCTAGCGTGA